TACCAATGTGTACCATGCACCCGAATTTATATACGGTAATGTTCATCTCTTACCAAAAACAAGTCATTTATGGATATTATCCGGGGATCCGTGCAGATCAAGTGTAGACTTCTTTTTGCTCCACAAGGATCAAGATCAAATGAAGGTTTATTCCCGGCCTTATATTTCTAACCTCTCGGTGACTAATGATCAAGTGAGACGCAAATTCTTTAGTTGGGATTTTTCTGGTAAAAAAGAGGGCGGGATTCCTAATTATTCAGAACTTAATCGAATCATATGCACGGATCGTTGTAATCTCATATATCTTGCCATTCTCCACAAAAATTTTGATTTATTGGCAAAAAGGCGAAAAATGAGATTCATCTTTCCATTCCAATCGATTCAAGAACGGGAGAAGGAACTAATGCCCCGCCCGGGTATCTTGATTGAAATACCTATAAACGGTATTTTCCGTAGAAAAAGCATTCTTGCTTATTTTGATGATCCTCGATACAAAAGAAAGAGTTCGGGAATTACTAAATATGGGACTATAGAGGCGCATTCAATCGTCAAAAAAGAGGATTTGATTGAGATTGAGTATCGAGGAGTCAAAGAATTTAGGCCAAAATACCAAAGGAAAGTAGATCGATTTTTTTTCATTCCTGAGGAAGTACATATCTTACCTGGATCTTCTTTCATAATGGTACGGAACAATAGTATCATTGGAGTAGATACACGAATCGCTTTAAATACAAGAAGCCGAGCGGGCGGATTGGTCCGAGTGGAGAGAAAAAAGGGGGGGATTGAACTTAAAATCTTTTCTGGAGATATCCATTTTCCTGAAGAGACAGATAAGCTATGTCGTCACAGCGGCATTTTGATACCATCAGGAATAGGAAAAACAAATTACAAGGAATTAAAAAAACTGAAAAATTGGATCTATGTCCAACGGATCACACCTACCAAGAAAAAGTCTTTTGTTTTGGTTCGACCCGTAGTCACATATAAAATCGCGGACGGTATAAATTTAGCAACACTTTTCCCACGGGATATGTTGCGGGAAAGGTATAATGTGCAACTTCAAGTTGTCAATTATATCCTTGGCAAACCAATTGGGGGAATTGATGGCACAAGTATTCAATTAGTTCGGACGTGTTTAGTATTGAATTGGGACCAAGAGAACAAAAGCTCTTCAATAAAGGAGGCTTCTGCTTCTTTTGTTGAAGTAAGGACAAATGGTTTGATTCGGGATTTCCTAAGAATTGACTTAGCGAAATACCCTATTTCGTATACCGGAAAAAGGAATCATCCCTCAGGTTCAGGATTCATCTCTGATAATGGATCAGATCGCACCAATATCAATCCGTTTTATTCTAATTCTCAGGCAACAAGGATTCAAGAATTGCTTATCCAAAATCAAGGAACTATTCGTACGTTATTGAATAGAAATAAAGAATGTCAATCTTTGATAATTTTGTCATCATCCAATTGTTTTCGAATGGGTCCATTCGTCGGTATAAAATATCACAATGCTAGAAAAGAATCAATTAAAAAAGATTCCATAATTCCAATTAGGGATTCGTTGGGTCCTTTAGGAATAGCCCTTCCTGTTGTGAATTTTTATTCATTTTACTATTTAATAACTCATAATCAGACCTCGGTAACTAACTATTTGCAACTTGACAATTTAAAACAGACTTTTCAAGGACTAAACTATTTTTTAATATCTGAAAATGGGAGAATTTATAATCCCGATCCGTGCAGTAACATCATTTTGAATCCATTCAATTTGAATTGGTATTTTCGCCATCACAATTATTATGAAGAGACATCCACAATAATGAATCTTGGGCAGTTTATTTGCGAAAATGTATGGATAGCCAAAAACAGGTCCCATCTAAAATCGGGTCAAGTTCTAATTGTTCAAGTTAACTCTGTAGTAATAAGATCAGCTAAGCCTTATTTAGCCACTCCCGGAGCAACTGTTCGAGGCCATTATGGGGAAATCCTTTACGAAGGAGATACATTAGTTACATTTATATATGAAAAATCGAAATCTGGTGATATAACGCAGGGTCTTCCAAAAGTCGAACAGGTCTTAGAAGTGCGTTCGGTTGATTCAATATCGATGAACCTCGAAAGGAGGGTTGAGGGTTGGAACGAACATCTAACAAGAATTCTTGGAATTCCTTGGGGATTCTTGATTGGCGCTGAGCTAACTATAGCGCAAAGTCGTATTTCTTTGGTTAATAAGATCCAAAAGATTTATCGATCCCAGGGGGTGCAGATTCATAATAAACATATAGAGATGATTGTACGCCAAATAACATCAAAAGTGTTGGTTTCAGAAGATGGAATGTCTGATGTTTTTTCGCCCGGAGAACTGATTGGATTGTTACGAGCGGAACGAATGGGGCGTGCTTTGGAAGAAGTGATCCGTTATCGAGCCATCTTATTGGGAATAACGAGAACATCTTTGAATACTCAAAGTTTCATATCCGAAGCCAGTTTTCAAGAAACTGCTCGAGTTTTAGCAAAAGCCTCTCTCCGGAGTCGTGTTGATTGGTTGAAAGGGCTGAAAGAAAATGTTGTTCTGGGGAGGATGATACCCGTTGGGACCGGATTCAAAAGATTAGTGCGCCGTTCAAGCCAACATCACAACATCTCTTTGGAAACTAAAAAGAAGAATCTATTCGGGGGGGAAATGAGAGATATTTTGTTCTACCACAGAGGATTATTTGATTCTTGCATTTTAAAGAATTCTCATAATATATCAGAACAATTATATCATTTATTAAGAGTTCACGATTCTTAAGATTGGTAATAAAAAGAATAATGAATAGCAAAGGAATTAACCAGCAGCCAATCTTCGGTAGACGAGAAGGTTCCGTCGGAACAATTATTTATTTCCGTGTACATGTACATCGTCTCTTTTTTTTTTTGAAAAAAAAAAAAGAGAGAGAAAATGTGGGGAGAAATGACAAGAAGATATTGGAACATCAATCTAGAAGAGATGATGGAAGCAGGAGTGCATTTTGGTCATAGTACTAGGAAATGGAATCCTAGAATGGTACCTTATATCTCTGGAAAGCGCAAAGGTATTCATATTACAAATCTTACTAGAACGGCTCGTTTTTTATCAGAAGCTTGCGGTTTGGTTTTTGATGCCGCAAGTAGAGGAAAACAATTCTTAATTGTTGGTACCAAAAATAACGTAGCCGATTCAATAGCATGGGCTGCAATAAGGGCTCGGTGTCATTATGTTAATAAAAAATGGCTCGGCGGTATGTTAACGAATTGGTCCACTACAGAAATGAGACTTCATAAGTTCAGGGACTTGAGAATGGAACAAAGGACGGGGAAACTCAACCGTCTTCCGAAAAGAGATGCAGCTATGTTGACGAGACAATTATCTCATTTGCAAACATATCTGGGTGGAATTAAATATATGACGTGGTTGCCCGATATTGTAATCATCGTTGATCAGCAAGAAGAATATACGGCCCTTCGAGAATGTATCGCTTTGGGAATTCCAACGATTTGTTTTATCGATACAAATTGCGACCCCGACCTTGCGGATATTTCGATTCCGGCGAATGATGACGCTATAGCTTCAATCCGATTAGTTCTTAACAAATTAGTATTTGCAATTTGCGAGGGTCGTTTTAGCTATATAAGAAATCTTTGATTAAGAATATAAGATAAATCCATTATTTCGGAAAACTCATACTCATAAATGGATGGAATCCGTTGCTATTCTTGAATTTTAAAAAAGAGGATAGTACATGATTCATTGGTATTCAGAATATGCGATTCAAATAGGCAAATCAAGAAAAAGACGGTTGAATCAAAATAATTCCTTTTATTTCTGTCAGAGGGCAATATGGATGTTCTATCGTGTTCCATCAACACCCTAAAAGGGTTATACGATATATCGAGTGTGGAAGTAGGCCAACATTTCTATTGGCAAATCGCGGGTTTCCAAGTCCATGCCCAAGTACTTATTACCTCTTGGGTTGTAATTGCTATCTTATTGGGTTCAGCTACTTTAGCTGTTCGAAACCCACAAACCATTCCGGCTGACGGTCAAAATTTCTTCGAATATATCCTTGAATTCATTCGAGACCTGAGTAAAACTCAGGTTGGAGAAGAATACGGTTCTTGGGTTCCCTTTATTGGAACTATGTTTCTATTTATTTTTGTTTCTAATTGGTCCGGGGCTCTTTTACCTTGGAAAATAATAGAGTTACCTCATGGGGAGTTAGCTGCACCCACGAATGATATAAATACTACCGTTGCTTTAGCTTTACTCACGTCAGTGGCATATTTCTATGCGGGTCTTACCAAAAAGGGATTGGGTTATTTCAGTAAATACATTCAACCAACTCCAATCCTTTTACCCATTAACATTTTAGAAGATTTTACAAAACCCCTATCGCTTAGTTTTCGACTTTTCGGGAATATATTAGCTGATGAATTAGTAGTTGTTGTTCTTGTTTCTTTAGTACCTTTAGTGGTTCCTATCCCTGTTATGTTCCTTGGATTATTTACAAGTGGTATTCAAGCTCTTATTTTTGCAACTTTAGCTGCGGCTTATATAGGCGAATCTTTGGAGGGTCATCATTGACTCATTTTTTTTTGAAATAGTCTTTTTTGGCTTAGCCTAATGCAATGTATGCACGGCCAAAGAGAATTGACTTAGGTAATATCAATATACAAATATGGTATATACAATCTCGAGTAATAGCAAAAAAGATTACAATAACAATAGTAGAGTAAAGAATTGTAAAAAAAAGGAAAGAGATCTAAAAGATCTTTTTATATCATACCTCTCTCCAATCAATATTCTATTTATATTGTTCAGACAATTCCAATATTAGGATGAATAAGGCGATCGCTTTTTATCCGATTAAATAAAAAAAAAGGCTCTATATCTATAGAATAATTACCATTGCAGTTGATTTCATTAAATTTAACGATTGATCAAAAAAATAGTTATAACGAATAAACTGCATGAACTTCAAATACTGATATTTCTATTCAATGATTTAACTTAATGAATTTGTTCATTTAGATTGTATCCATGTGGGAGAGTAATAAAGAAAAAGAACAAAAAAAGAGTTTACAAAAAATATAAAAAACAAGATTTCTAAAATAAGGGAAGGGTTAGGAGAGGGAGTTGAACTAGGTATATGTAATATATACGCTAACTTTTGTTGATGCTTCGAAGAAGGATTCTAGAATCCGATTGAATCTAAGATATGAATAGTTGGTTTACGTTATGGAAGAACCGCATGTATATATGATATTAGATATTGACTAGTTATATATGAATATCTAATTTACCCTACTACTGTGACTTTATATGAGGATTTCAATAGAAGCCCTTCCCTTTCGTCCCCCCTTCGTCTGTGACTCTAATATTGAATAAATAAACAGATGAAATTAAGAAAAAGATTGAAGAATTCAAAGAATGGTTCGAAAGAAATGGAAGAACTATAAGAAAAACGAAAGTCATATGAATTTACAAAAACGTCATAGATAGAAAGGAAAAAAGAAATATCGAAGTAGTTCTGATGATTCAATAATATTATTACTTCAATTCCGAGTTCTTAGTTACTTCGACTGGATGAATCGTAACGATGCCATAATTAAGTCATAATTCATTGGTTGATTGTATCATTAACTATTTTTTTTGTGCGAGGAATTTATCATGAATCCACTGATTTCTGCTGCTTCCGTTATTGCTGCTGGATTGGCTGTAGGGCTTGCTTCTATTGGGCCCGGAGTTGGTCAAGGTACTGCTGCAGGCCAAGCTGTAGAAGGTATCGCAAGACAGCCCGAAGCAGAGGGAAAGATACGAGGTACTTTATTACTTAGTCTGGCTTTTATGGAAGCTTTAACAATTTATGGATTGGTTGTAGCATTAGCACTTTTATTTGCGAATCCTTTTGTTTAATCCTAGAAATATGAAAAATACTTCTTTTTTTATTTCCTTGAACTTGCTGCTTGTTTTTTCGACTCTATTTAGAAATAAAAAATAAAAAAGACACTAAATAAAAGGTTAAGTGATACAAAAACAACTCCGTTCGATTTTTTTAGTTTATCTATAAGAGGGGATCATATGAAAAATAGAACCGATTTTTTCGTTTCTTTAGGTCACTGGTCATCTGCCGGGGGTTTCGGGTTTAATACCGATATTTTAGCAACAAATCCAATAAATCTAAGTGTAGTGCTCGGTGTATTGATCTTTTTTGGAAAGGGAGTGTGTGCGAGTTGTTTATTTCAAGAATAGGCTGGATTCAACCAGCTGCTCTTTTTTTCTTTATAACTAGGAAAGAAAGGTGCATGATCTCGCGAATTACTTCTGAATAAATTAAGAAATCATATGGAAGAACCATAGCATTTCGTGATTTATTGGTAAATCAACTTTGATTCTCTATCAACCAATAATGTGGGACCATTAACATGGTTAAAACTAAGCTGTTTGAAATCCAGATGCAGCATGGTACTCTTTCTACCACTATGGTTAATACATAAATGGTTTCAAAATAAATAGTTGAAACTTTTTTCGATATATAACACTCATGTCGATAAAACGATTTGAATCATTTATTGGAAAAACGGGTATTTCACCCCCTCTTTTTATTTTATTCAATGTTGGATCAATGACCTATATATTAAAGTAAGAAGAATTGTTTGGATTTGAAGAAAAAAAAAAGAAACAACTTTGCTGACAATTCCATATTTTTCAGAAGAGTCCTTCGAATATTATGGGATTAGTAATCCGTTTCAATATTTTTATTTTGGAATATGAACAGAAAAGAGAGGATAGGCTCATTACAAAAAAAGATATGGGAATTCTCCATAAGTAATTGAGCGTGAGAGCCAAATGAATCGAAAGATTCATGTTTGGTTCGGGAAGGGATCATGGAAGTTTTGAAATGAATGGAAAAATAATCTACTTTCATTAAGTGATTTATTAGATAATCGAAAACAGAGGATTTTGAATACTATTCGAAATTCAGAAGAGTTACGCAGAGAGGCTGTTGAACAGCTGGAAAAAGCCCGGTCTCACTTACAGAAAGTCAAAACGGAAGCAGATCAGTTTCGAGTGAATGGATACTCTGAGATAGAACGAGAAAAATCGAATTTGATTAATTCAACTTATAAGATTTTGGAACAATTAGAAAATTACAAAAACGAAACTATTCAGTTTGAACAACAAAGAGCGATTAATCAAGTCCAACGACGGGTTTTCCAACAAGCCTTACAAGGGGCTTTAGCTACTCTGAATAGTTGTTTGAACAACGAGTTACATTTACGTACTATCAGTGCCAATATTGGCATGTTTGGGTCGATGAAAGAAATAACCGATTAGTCCTTATACTATAGGCATTATTTTTTTTTTTTCTTTCAAAATTAAGAAATACTCATGGTAACTATTCGAGCCGACGAAATTAGTAATATTATCCGGGAACGTATTGAGCAATATAATAGAGAAATAAAGATTGTAAATAC